TATTTATATTTACGTATGTATGCGTATAGGTTTATTCTTCATCCTTTTTGGAGTTTCGATGGAAGAATTCTTATAACAACGCAAGACCGTTAACTCCATTTGTTAGAACAGCTTCCATTGAGTCTCTGCACCTATCCCTTTTTTATTCTTCCTTTTGGAAAGAAGGAGTTGGCTCAGGATTGCCCATTTTTTTTAATTCCAGGGTTTCTCTGAATTTGAAAGTTCTCACTTAGTAGGTTTCCATACTAAGGCTCAAACCAATTAAGTCCGTAGCGTCTACCGATTTCGCCATATCCCCCCTTTTATGCTTAAGATCTCAGTATGACCTACTTTCCCTTTTTTATCCTTTCGTTTGGAACTGTTGAATTCATTATTATATAAAAATTCATATACCGACAGGCATTTCATCCTATTTGATTTTGCCTATTTTCTTTCATTTCTAGGGGGCGCTCATATTTGATATGGGCCAATCAGAAATAATTCTATCGTTTTTTTATCTTCAATTCAATATAGACGTATATCTATCACTATATATATGAACCTTTCTTTTCATTTTCCCATGAAAGTTGGAATACTCAAAGGATCGGGTCTTTGTCTTAGTTTCCAAATTAAAGCATAGGAATGTCTTATTCTGATCTGAATTGCATCTTTTCTATATTTTTATTATTTTTTTTCTTTATTTATGGCCTATTCCATTTTTTTTATGCTTTTCTTAAGGTAGACCTCTATAATATATCTAAAAGATAGAAAAAGAGAAAAAAAAATAAAAAATCTTTAACTTAATCTTAAGATATTTCATAAAATATATATAAATTGTTATAGCTAGAACTCAAAATTGAAATTGAATAGAAAAAATTCTATTTCTTAATATTAAAATATTTAATATTATAAGAATATATTCCAATTTTTATAAAGATTTTTTTTATAAAGAAATGTATATTAAAAAGATTAGAAAAACGAATCAAAATCGAATCGAATATCTAATATAATTCGATCTAAAATTAGAATCGAATTACAAATTTTTTTGAAAAAAAAGGATAAATGTATGATTTTAATTGTTAGAATTGGAATGGAATCAATATAAATTATCGATCGGTATAGTAATCTTTATCTTATTTATATACTCTAGTTAATTACTTACTCTATTTAATTTACTGTAATATCGATTTGAAATCGATTTATATTCGATATTTTTGATGATTTATGGATAGTTAATAGCTAAGATATAATTGATGGAATTATTATGCATGTAAAGTTTATTTTATGTGAGCCCGCTTAGCTCAGAGGTTAGAGCATCGCATTTGTAATGCGATGGTCATCGGTTCGACTCCGATAGCCGGCTTTTCTCTATTTGTTCTATTTGTTTATATGATTGAGAATGTTTCTTTGAAATTAAAGAATAAAGACACCTTTCCTTTTTCAAAAGGTCGACGATTTTTTATGTCATAGAAACTTCCAACTACAAAAAAACGTCAATGAAAAAGTGAAATCTCGGCAGAACAAATCAATTCCGGAAAGGATCTTTTTCTTATTTTTATATGTTGGTATATTTTGTATACTATATATTATTCTATTTTCTATTCTTTTTTCTATTCTTAATTTTCGATTTTTTTATTATCTAATTTTTAGAAAAGAAATAGAATTCTTTTTTTTTTGATTTAATGAAATAAAATATATATAGAAATTGTAAATAAAAAATTTTGAATCCATCTTTTCTATTTATATATTTCTTTAGATTCTATAGAATCTAAAGAAATAAAAAGAAATATACAACAAAAATTCAAAATGAAATATTCACTAAACATAAGAATAAATATATACAAACAATAATTTATACATATACAATAATTCAATTAATAATTAATTACTATATTAATAATTACTATATTAAATACAATTCCAATAATTATAAAAATGTAAATACTAAACTAAAATATGAAAATGAAATTCATAAATGAACTTTCATTTCAAACAAAAAAATAATGAATATTAATACAAAAACAAGGAGGAACTTCGGATACGTACATCTTTCATCTCACTATTCCTTCTAGTGCCATTATTCGTTCGAGTACAATTAATAGAATACTTCAGGGGATTTCGCTTCATTTAAAATTTAGTTCAGTTTTAATTTCGTTAAAAAAAATGAAATATCAATAACAATAAATAAGGAGTCTTTATGTCGCGTTACCGAGGGCCTCGTTTCAAAAAAATACGACGTCTGGGGGTTTTACCAGGACTAACTAATAAAAAGCCTAGAGATCTTAGAAACCCATCACGTTCCGGGAAAAGATCTCAATATCGTATTCGTCTAGAAGAAAAACAAAAATTACGTTTTCATTATGGTATTACAGAACGACAATTACTTAAATACTTTCGTATCGCTAGAAAAGCCAAAGGGTCAACAGGTCAGGTTTTACTCCAATTACTTGAAATGCGTTTGGACAACATCCTTTTTCGGTTGGGTATGGCTCCGACTATTCCTGGAGCCCGCCAATTAGTTAATCATAGACATATTTTAGTTAATGGTCGTATGGTAGATATACCAAGTTATCGTTGCAAACCCAATGATACTGTTATGGCGAGGGATAAGCAAAAATCCAAAGCTCTTGTTCAAAATTATCTAGATTCATCCCACAGCGAGGAATTGCCAAAACATTTGACTCTTCACCCATTCCCATATAAAGGAGTAGTCAATCAAATAATAGATAATAAGTGGGTCGGTTTGAAAATAAATGAATTGCTAGTCGTAGAATATTATTCCCGTCAGACTTAAGCCTACCTTAAAGAAAAAGGTTTAGAAAAGGTTTCGGAAAAATTAGCCCCCTTTCGCCAAACTAAATTGATTTAAGATTAAGGTAAGGGGTTTGATCCGGATTTTTCCCATTCATGTATCATAGATCGACAGAGATCTTTTTATTTCTTGTCGACCTTATTCCATAATTTTACATATCACAGCAATTAAATTCGAAATCGAAAATCTATATATATCTAGAATCTATCTATCTATATCAATCATCAATATATATAGAAAGAAGGATCTACCTCTGGGTTGATTTGTTATGGTCAGCGATGTTGGTGAGTTGGGTGAAGGTACGGAAAGAGAGGGATTCGAACCCTCGGTAAACAAAAGTCTACATAGCAGTTCCAATGCTACGCCTTGAACCACTCGGCCACCTCTCCTACACAACAATTATGACCCAGTAACAGAATGAATAGCGAGTTATTCATATTTTTGTTTGGATTGGCTAGGTAAGGTCCAACCACCCAATTCTAACTAAAAAAATATACAATTTTTGATAAAGATCTTTACTTCAATTCCAAATTCAAGGCTTGGTAATTCAAATAAAAAAGTTTTTTCTTGTGAAAGGCTAAAGTAAAAGATAGATTGTTAATATTTGCGAAGGTGATGTTCCCGCCCTTTTCTGATATGATATTTATACGGGATTAAATCAATGAATTGGAAGGAATCAACGGATTGGTGGGTTTATGTTTTTTAGACTATGATTAATGGATACCTTTCGATGACGATTCCATAAAAATTATAAAATTCCTTTAAATTCAAGTTTTCGCCAAAAAATCGATTAGTTCATAGATCTCTTACAAATGACTCATCCTGGGGCTATTTGATTGTATAGTGTCTACTGACTATGCGCATAACACAAACAAAATAGACGGTTATTCTATTTATATCATAGAATAAATAATTATTCGATTCTTTTTCCCTCCCTCTTTGGATCAAAATTCAATCAATTTCGCCCGAATCTAGAAGAAAAATTCTTTGATTCTTCAGCTTCGATTAAATTAAATAAGACTAGTTCGCCCATTGGTATACTACATTTGGATTGGATGAATTCGAATCGTATTCAAATCTTTTTTTTGATTCCTGCAAAACAAAAAGGAGCAATTTGAGTCTTTGAATATGAGTAGTAGTAGAGGGCTCGTATCTTTACATTTTTTTATATAAATATTGTATTGAATTTCTTTTTTTTTTTTTTTATGAATCTTTTTTATGCTATTTCGTATTGTACAATTCCTTTCTTTGTAGGATCATTTTCCCCCTAGGGAGAATGAAAAGAATTTTAGAATGGATTGGTTACCTATGCCTAGATCACGGATAAATGGAAATTTTATTGATAAGACCTTTTCAGTTGTGGCCAATATTTTATTACGAATAATTCCAACAACTTCAGGCGAAAAGGAGGCATTTACCTATTACAGAGATGGTGTGATTTGATTCTTTTTTTTCCCCAGTCTTATAAGAAAAGAAAGACAAAAAATTCGGGATAGAAAGAAAAAATATTATTATTTTTATATATTATTGAAAAAATCTACGCTTATTGAAGGTGAAGTTTAGAAAGAGAACAATTCCTTCTGTCGTGTATCCCCGATTAATGCAGCCTCATATGCTTCCATTTTAGTATTGAGCGAAAGGTTACACCTATCGGTTCTGTATTACAGGTCAATCCCACTCTACTAGTCCTAATAGGCAGCATAGGGGAAAAGCACTACACCTAGAAATCAACAAGACGAAAGCTTTGTTAAAAATGACTGACCTCCCTTCCTTATCTGGATTGGGACTTAAAAGAATGGTTGGGACAACAAATATCCATCTCGTTCGTACCTTGGATACCCATATAACCATCAAAGACTGTTGAAGTGACTAATTCCTGTAAATTAGGGGGCGTTGAGGACAAAGAAATTGTTGGAGTTACCATTTCTATCTAGTACCAACACGTTTGATGTTAACAAAAGCTCCCGCGCAGGAAGGTTGGCTAGAAATTTCGTGCAAAAACACTAGCCCCGCTCAATTCATAATGAGAATAATCGATACATGGAATCAAAAACGGTTGAATATTCTCATTATGCATATAAAGGAGGAGCCGTATGAGATGAAAATCTCACGTACGGTTCTGGAACGGAGATTCTTTTAATCGAATGACGACCGTAACGGATGTCAGCTCAATCCGAAGGAAATTATGCAGAAGCTTTACAGAATTATT